AATGCGTATATTTATAATAATATAAATAGTTACATTTAATGTAAATAGTTACATTTTGGGCAATAATTTTACTACCAGGGACTTTTCTGTTTTCGGGGGGTTTACAGGAGTATTAGGTATCCTAGTAGTTGTGGGGGGGTGGGGGGGGTTTAACGCGCAAAGACCCCGGGGCATCTTAGATATCTCCCAGGTAGACAAGCTAGACTTATGCACTTGATATCTAGTTATGTGAGTCTTGAGTAATGACCTTTATCGCCTTAATACTATTTCCTTGCGCGCAGAGCTAATGTTCTACCTTATTACACCTGTTCTGTAAAACACTTGAAATGCAAGGTGAAAAGAAAATAAAAAATAAAAATTACCAGTAGCGCTGTAGAAAGAACGCTCGGCAAGGGGGATGCTCCCGCTTATGTATTACCACCATTAACTTATGCAAGCGTCGATGAAAGTGGAGGGAATGATACCAATTAATGGCCCTGAAATAGGAGGAGATGCCAGGAATAATTCACTGTGTGAAACCCCCACGATATTTGTCTGCCACTTTTAATTGACTATGTGCATTAAGTAATCAACTGATGGTCGGTTCTTATTACATTAAGAATTTGACGAGAAATTGGGTAAATTAGCGTTCCTTGAATCCGTGGGCATAGAATATGTTTTACCTTGATATTTCTTTCTTGCGGTTGGTATGCATGGCTTGGTGATGCTAGTTTTGAGGATGTCCAATGTGTAGACGACCCCAATTAATGGTTAAAACCAAGGAATGTTGATATTACATGTATGTACTTGAATACTATTGATATGTTTAATATAGTTTAATGGTGTAAATACATATATGTACAAAGAGTAGTTTAGTTTAGAATACTAGTTTTGGGAATTAGCGGTGGGGGTTAAATTCCCTCCTCTTTGATAGCAGTAGGGGGGAGTTTAACCCCCGACATCCGGTTTACAAGACCGGCGCTCTGGAACTGAGCTACTAGTGCAATGTCATTCAAGGACTTTGTTCTCTAGTCAACCTGCCAGTGGGAGGAAAACTAGGAATAGGGAGAAATATAGTAAAGATGCAACTTGACCAATAATGATGAATGGGTGTTCTACAGGCATTCCTCCAATTCAGGTTAAAATAAAGACATCTGCAATAAGTGTTCAAAAGAGGAATTGGGTTACGGGTCGAAATGTCAGTCCTCGTTGTTTAGATGTGTGAAGGATTGGAACTACCATGAGGACGAGAATGGAAGCTAAAAGTGCCAGGACTCCTCCTAGTTTGTTAGGGATTGAACGGAGAATGGCATAAGCGAATAGGAAGTATCATTCTGGTTTAATGTGAGGAGGGGTGACGAGGGGGTTGGCTGGAGTGAAGTTGTCGGGGTCGCCTAAAAGGTTGGGGGAGAAAAGGGCTAGGGCGGTGAGGCAGGTAATAAGGACTGCAAAGCCAAGAAGATCTTTGTAGATGAAGTAGGGGTGGAATGGGATTTTATCTGCGTCCGAGTTTAGGCCTAGGGGGTTGTTTGAGCCTGTTTCATGCAAGAAGAGTAGGTGAAGGAGGGTTGCAGCTGCAACGATGAAGGGAAGGAGGAAGTGGAAGGCAAAGAATCGGGTGAGGGTGGCGTTGTCTACTGAAAAGCCTCCTCAAATTCATTGAACTAGGGTGTTTCCTACGTAGGGTACAGCGGATAGAAGGTTGGTGATGACAGTGGCCCCTCAGAAAGACATTTGGCCTCAGGGGAGGACATAGCCCACAAAGGCAGTTATCATTACTAAAAGGAAAAGTACGACTCCGATGTTTCATGTTTCTATATAGAGGTAGGAGCCATAGTAAAGGCCTCGACCGATGTGGAGATATAAACAGATGAAGAAGAAGGAAGCGCCGTTGGCATGAAGGTTGCGGATGAGTCATCCGTAGTTGACGTCTCGGCAAATGTGGGCGACGGATGAGAAGGCCATGGAAATGTCAGATGTATAGTGTATAGCGAGGAAGAGTCCTGTGGCGATTTGGGCAATTAAGCAAAGGCCGAGTAGGGAGCCAAAGTTTCATCAGGCTGAGATGTTGGATGGGGCAGGGAGGTCTACTAGAGCGTCGTTTGCGATTTTTAGGAGGGGGTGGGTTTTGCGTAGGCTTGCCATTAAAGGTTTTTGTAGTTGAAGAACAACGGTGGTTTTTCAAGCCATTAGTCCTGGTTAGAGTCCTGGCAGAAACTATGACTATAGTTATGTTTTTATTTTTATTTGGGTTGGTTTTAGGGTTAATTGCGGTTGCTTCAAATCCCTCACCTTACTTTGCTGCTTTAGGGTTAGTTGTGGTGGCAGGGTTGGGGTGTGGCATTTTGGTAGGACATGGGGGTCATTTTTTGTCTTTGGTGTTATTTTTAATTTATCTGGGCGGCATGCTAGTGGTGTTTGCGTACTCAGCAGCTCTTGCTGCGGAGCCTTATCCAGAGAGCTGAGGTAGTCGTCCTGTTGCGTTACAGATTTTTGTTTACACAGTAGTGGTAGTTATGGTAGCAGGTCTCTTTTGAGGGGGGTGATATGAGAGTTCTTGGGTGCCTGTAGATGAGTTAGGAGAATTGTCCATGTTGCGGGGAGATTCGGGGGGTGTGGCATTAATATATGCGGGAGGTGGTGGAATGTTGGTGATTAGTGCCTGAGTGTTGCTTTTAACCCTGTTTGTGGTACTTGAGTTAACACGGGGCTTAAGCCGAGGGGCTCTTCGGGCGGTTTAGAGGAAAAGGAGCAAGGTGGCGAGGGCTAGTGTTAGCAAGAAGAAGGTGAGGTATGTTTTGATTATGCCTTGCTGAGCATTGCTTGTTGTTGTGATTAAAGGCATGTTGTGTGAAGCTAGGGCTTTTGGGCCTGTTTTCTCTAATCAGGTTAAGTCAACTATTTGACTGGCAATTGTCTGGCCGAGGGTAAGGTTGAGTTTGGGGAGCATGCGATGAATAATGGGTGGGAAAAAACCGAGCATGTTGGAGAAGTGGTGGGGGGCCAGTTTTGGGGTGGGTTTAAACTGTTTGTTTGTGAGGGATGCAAGTTCGAGTGCTAGAAGAAGGCCTAGAATGGTGACGATAAGAGCAGCTAGTTTCAGGAGCGGGGGTATAGTCATAACTGGCGTTTTAAGGGGGGTCATGTTTGAGGTAATTAAAAGACCAGCGATGACACTTCCTCAAGCTAGGCGCTTGATTGGGTTAATGACTGCTGGGTTGTTTTCATTAATGGGGGAGAGTGAGTTAAATCGGGGGTGGCCTATAGAAACGAAGAAAACCACGCGGAGGCTGTAGATGGCTGTGAAAGCAGTAGCTAGGAGGGTGAGGGCGAGGGCTCAGGCGTTGAGATGGGATGTGTTTAGTGCTTCAATAATGGCGTCTTTTGAGAAGAATCCTGCTAAAAAGGGGGTGCCTGTAAGAGCTAGGCTTCCAATGGTGAGGCAGGAAGAAGTGAAAGGAGTGAGGTGATGTATGCCTCCTATTTTTCGAATATCTTGCTCGTCGTTTAGGCTATGAATGACTGAGCCTGAGCAGAGGAAAAGCATGGCCTTAAAGAATGCGTGGGTGCAGATGTGGAGGAAGGCAAGTTGGGGTTGGTTAAGTCCGATGGTTACTATCATTAGGCCTAATTGACTTGAGGTGGAGAAAGCAACAATTTTTTTGATATCATTCTGGGTGAGGGCGCAAGTGGCGGTGAATAGTGTGGTTAGGGCGCCTAAGCATAGGCAGATAGTGAGGGCTGTTTGGTTGTTTTCTAAGAGGGGGCTCATTCGGACGAGGAGGAAAATACCTGCAACAACCATGGTGCTGGAGTGTAGTAGGGCGGAGACCGGTGTAGGGCCCTCTATAGCAGAGGGAAGTCATGGATGAAGTCCAAATTGGGCTGATTTACCTGTTGCGGCAAGAATGAGACCTAGGAGGGGGAAAGTGAGGTCTTGATTTTTAGCTGTTGCAAATATCTGTTGTATCTCTCATGAGTTAAGATTGGTTGCTATTCATGCTATGGCGAAGATTAAGCCAATGTCTCCAACTCGGTTGTAAAGAACAGCCTGTAGGGCTGCGGTGTTTGCGTCTGTTCGGCCGTATCATCAGCCAATTAGGAGAAATGACATGATTCCTACGCCTTCTCAGCCAATGAAGAGTTGAAATATGTTGTTCGCTGTAACGAGGACAACTATGGCAATTAGGAAAATAAGGAGGTACTTAAAAAATCGATTTATGAAGGGGTCAGAGTGTATGTATCAAGAGGCAAATTCAAGAATTGATCAGGTGACGTAGAGGGCAATGGGGGTAAAGATGATTGAATAGTGGTCAAACTTAAAGCTGATGTTGATGTCAAAGGTTAAGGTGTTTATTCAGGTTCAATTTGTAATGATTGTCTCTGCGCCTTCGTTAAGGAATAGGCAGAGGGGAAGGAGGCTTGTGAAGAAGGCTAGTTTTACTGCGGTTTTGACTTGGGAAAGGGCTCAGTCAGGGGCGCGGGGCTGGGGATTAAGGGTTGTAAAGATAGGGTAGGCTAAGAGGAAAAAGATAATAATTAGGCTTGAGGTTATTATTAGTGAGGTAGTGTGCATAGCTGCTACTTGGATTTGCACCAAGAGTTTTTGGTTCCTAAGACCAACGGATGAGCTGTTATCCTTTAGAAGCGGCTCGAGTGAGCCCAGGGGTTCAACCAAGGAGGCGAAGATTAGCAGTCTTCGTTGCTAGCGAGCCTCTCTCGGTGGATAAAAGGAGTTTAACCTCTATTTTTAGAATCACAATCTAATGTTTTTGTTAAACTATATCTACAAGCGGTTCAGCCTCAGATTAGTTCGGGCTTGAGGATTAGTAGAAGTAGGGGGAGTAGATGGAGTGCTACTAGGAGATGCTCTCGGGTGTGGGAGGGTTCAAGGGCAATGATGTGCGTGGGAAGGGGGCCTCGTTGCGTTATCAGGAACATATAGAGGGAGTAGCCTGCGGTGATGAGGGTTCCGGCTCCGGTTAGGGCAAGAGTTCATCAGGATCAGTTAAATAGGGAGGTAATAATTATTAGTTCTCCTATAAGGTTAGGAAGGGGTGGGAGAGCCAGGTTGGCGAGGCTGGCAATAAATCATCATGTTGCTATTAGGGGAAGTGCTATTTGAAGGCCTCGGGCAAGTACTATTGTTCGGCTATGTGTCCGTTCGTAGTTTGTGTTGGCGAGGCAGAAGAGGGCGGAAGAGGTAAGTCCGTGGGCAATTATAAGGATAAGGGCCCCTGTGAAGCCTCAGGGGGTTTGGATGAGGATTCCTCCTACGACTAGGCCTATGTGCCCAACAGATGAGTAAGCAATGAGGGATTTTAGGTCTGTTTGGCGTAAGCAGATTGAACCAGTTATAATTACCCCTCAGAGTGCAAAGATGATGAAGGGGTAGCTCAGTTCTTTGGTTAGGGGCTCTAATATGGGTAAAATTCGTATTATGCCGTAGCCTCCTAGTTTTAGGAGGACGGCAGCGAGGATCATTGAGCCCGCAATTGGGGCTTCAACATGGGCCTTGGGGAGTCAGAGGTGTACGCCATAAAGGGGTATTTTTACTAAAAATGCTAGTAAGCAGCCTGCTCATCAGAGCTTGTCTGCGAGGGTTGTGAGTTGGACGGGACTTGAAAATTGCAAGGTTAAAAGGGAGAGGGTTCCTGTGCTATTTTGGAGGAGAAGAAGGGCAACAAGCAGGGGGAGTGAGCCGGCCAGGGTATAAAATAGGAAATAGGTCCCTGCGTTAAGTCGTTCTGCTTGATTGCCTCATCGAGTGATGAGGAATAGTGTCGGGATTAAAGTGGCTTCAAACATTACGTAGAACATAATTACTTCGGTGGCGCTGAAGGCTATGATAAGGAAAATTTGCAGGGATGTTAGGAGGGTAATGTATATTCGTTGGCGATTGATTGGTTCAGACGCTGTATGATTTTGGCTTGCAAGAATTATAAGGGGCAGAAGTCAGCAAGTGAGAACGAGAAGGGGGGTTGAGAGGGGGTCTGTTGCTATGTAGGGGTTTAGAAAGGTTCAGCCTGTTTCTGATAGGTTTTTTAGTCAGTTGAGGCTGGCTAGTGCAATTAGTAGGCTGTGCATGAGTGTTGTTGGTCAGAGTCATTTGGGGGAGACTAGCCAGGCTGTTGGAACGAGCATAAGCGTGGGGATGAGGATTTTTAGCATTGTAGGAGGTTTAGGCTTTGTAAGCGGTCAGTGCCGTGGGTTCGGGCTGTGGCAACCAGTAATGCGAGCCCTGCGCTTGCCTCACATGCTGAGAATGCCAGGAGGAGCATGGGGGAGGCTGAGAAGTTGGTGGAGTCTAGTTGAAGGGTCCACAGGGATAGGGCGATGAATAAGGAGAGCATTATCCCTTCTAAACACAGGAGGGCGGAGAGAAGGTGGGTTCGGTGAAATGTTAGGCCAGTTAGTCCTAGGATAAAGGCTGAGGAGAAGGCAAAGTGAACGGGAGTCATTAGGTGAGTGTGGAATTTAACCACAAGCTTTTGAGCCGAAATCAAATGTTTTTCTTAAACTAATTACCTATTCAGCCCATTCTAGGCCTCCTTGAAGTCATTCATAAATTAAACCTAAGGTAAGAAGGGCTAGGACAGCTGTGGCCCAAAGGAAAGTAAGGAGGGGGGAGGCTAGTTGGTCTCCTCACGGAAGGGGCAGGAGGAGGGCGATTTCTAGGTCAAATAACAAAAATAGAATGGCAACAAGGAAAAACCGGAGGGAGAAGGGGAGTCGAGCGGTGCCGAGGGGGTCAAAGCCGCATTCATAGGGGGAAAGTTTCTCGTGGTCGGGGGTTATTTGGGGTAGTCAGAAGGAGACGATAGCTAAGATGGTTGAGAGCAGGGTTGCAATAGTAATAATAATTATGACTAAATTCATTATCTTTCCTTGGACTTTAACCAAGACCTGGTGATTGGAAGTCACTAATACTAGCTTAGTACTAGAAAGATTATGAGCCTCATCAGTAGATGGAGATATACAGGAATAATCAGACAACGTCTACAAAGTGTCAGTATCAGGCAGCTGCTTCGAATCCGAAGTGGTGTTCTGATGTAAAGTGATATTGAACTTGGCGAAGTAGGCAGACAGCTAAGAAGGTGGAGCCGATAATAACGTGAAGTCCGTGAAAGCCTGTGGCTACAAAGAATGTAGAACCATAGACTCCGTCTGCGATGGTGAAAGGGGCCTCATAATATTCTATAGCTTGGAGAAAGGTGAAATAAAACCCAAGTAAGATAGTGAGCGTTAAGGAGTGAATGGCTTGTTTACGTTCACCTTCTATAATGCTGTGGTGGGCCCAGGTAACTGTTACCCCGGAGGCCAGGAGAACGGCAGTATTGAGGAGGGGTACTTCAAATGGGTCTAAAGGGGTAATGCCAGTAGGGGGCCAGCAGCCGCCTAGTTCGGGTGTGGGGGCAAGGCTAGAGTGGTAGAAAGCTCAGAAAAACCCTAGGAAAAAGAAGACTTCTGAGGTAATAAATAGGATTATGCCAAATCGAAGGCCTTTTTGGACGGGGGGTGTGTGGTGTCCTTGGAATGTGCCTTCTCGAATAATGTCTCGTCATCATTGGTATATTGTTAGAAGAAGAAGGACTAGGCCTAGGGTTAGGAGAATTGTGGAGTTAAAGTGAAATCAGACTGCTAGGCCTGATGTTAGGAGCAGGGCGCCGACGGCACCTGTTAGGGGCCAGGGGCTGGGGTCTACTATGTGATATGCGTGTGCTTGATGTGCCATTAGACGTTTTCTTGTAGGTATAGGCTTAGGAGGAGGACGAAGACGTAAGCTTGAATTATAGCTACGGCAATCTCTAGGAGGGTTAGTAAGAATAGGAGGATCGTTGTGAGGACTGCCACGGTAGGCATTATGGTTAGAAGAACGAAGGCGGCTGTGGAGGTGAGTTGCATTAGTAAGTGACCGGCTGTGAGATTGGCGGTTAGTCGTACGCCCAGGGCGAGAGGGCGAATAAACAGGCTGATTGTTTCGATGATAATTAGGACCGGGATGAGAGGGGTGGGGGTGCCTTCTGGTAGAAGGTGTCCTAGGGCAGCTGTTGGTTGGTTTCGTAGGCCGACAAGGACGGTGGCGAGTCAGAGTGGGACTGCAAGGCCCAAGTTAAGAGACAGTTGAGTGGTGGGGGTGAAGGTATAAGGAAGGAGGCCTAAAATATTAAGTGTAATAAGGAAAATTATAAGGGAGGTTAATATTAGGGCTCATTTGTGCCCGCCTAGGCTTAGGGGTATTAAGATTTGCTGGGTAAATCGGTTAATAAACCAACCTTGAAGGGTTAATAGACGGTTACCAAGTCATCGGGCAGAAGGGGAGGGGAAGAGAACTCACGGGAGGGTGAGAGCAAGGGCTAGCAGGGGAACACCTAATATGGATGGAGATATAAATTGATCGAAGAGACTTACAGCCAGGGTCATTCTCAGGCTCCTGTTTTAGGAGTCTTTGCACTTTGTGGGGTTGGTTGGTTTGGAAAAATATGGGCTAGGATTTTGGATGGCACGAACATGAGGAATACTATTCACGAAAATACCAAAATGGCGAATCAAGGGGATGGATTTAGTTGAGGCATAACCGCTGAGGGTGGTTGGGAGCCACCAATCTTTAGCTTAAAAGGCTAACGCTAGACCCTAAATTAGCTTCTTAGCGAGGTTTCTTCAAGTATTAGGGCGGTTCAGGCCTCGAAGTGGTTTAAGGGGACTGCTTCAACTACGATAGGCATAAAGCTGTGGTTGGCTCCGCAGATTTCGGAGCACTGTCCATAGTAGACTCCTGGGCGGGCTGTAATAAAGGCTGTTTGGTTGAGTCGGCCGGGGACTGCGTCTATTTTAATTCCTAGTGTAGGGACTGCTCATGAGTGGAGGACGTCTTCAGCGGAGATGAGCACTCGGATGGGGGATTCCACAGGGATTACTATTCGGTGGTCTGCTTCTAAAAGACGGAACTGGCCAGGGGTAAGATCTTGTGTTGGAAGCATGTAGGAGTCAAAACCAAGATCTTCGTAGTCAGTATATTCGTAGGTTCAGTATCATTGGTGGCCTATAGCTTTAATTGTAAGATGGGGGTCATTAATCTCGTCTATGAGATAAAGAATGCGGAGAGATGGCAGGGCAATTAAAATTAAGGTAATTGCGGGGAGTACGGTTCAGATAATCTCAATTTCTTGGGAGTCAAGGATGAGCTTGTCCGATAGTTTAGTGGTAATTATGCAGACAATAATGTAAAGTACTAGCACGCTAATAAGAAGAACAATTATTAAAGCGTGATCATGAAAATGGAGGAGTTCTTCCATAAGGGGAGAAGTTGCATCTTGAAATCCTAGTTGAGCGGGATGTGCCATTAGTGGTGTAAGACACGCGGGGGTTTAACCCACGATTCTGCCTTGACAAGGCAGTGTAAATGCTTTACTAGTGTCTTATGAAGAAAGTGGCAGAGCGGTTATGTGGTTGGCTTGAAACCAACTGATGGGGGTTCGACTCCTCCCTTTCTCGTACGACTGTACTGGACTTGTACAAAAGGGGGCTCCTCGAAGGTGTGATAAGGGGGAGGGCAGCCATGAAGTCATTCAACGTTGGTAGTTGTAAGACGCACTTCTGTAACTTCACGTTTAGCGGCGAAAGCCTCTCAGATAATGAATAAGAGAAGGATTACTGCCACTAGAGAGATTAGGGAGCCTAGGGAAGAAACGGTGTTTCACAGGGCATACGCGTCTGGGTAGTCTGAGTATCGTCGGGGCATTCCGGCAAGTCCAAGGAAGTGTTGGGGGAAGAAGGTGAGGTTTACTCCAGTGAACATAATTGTAAACTGAGCTTTCGATCAAGTGCTGTGAAGAGTATACCCTGTAAATAGAGGGAATCAGTGTACGAAGCCGCCCATAATGGCGAATACTGCTCCTATTGAAAGGACGTAGTGGAAGTGGGCGACTACGTAGTATGTATCATGAAGGACAATGTCTAGGGAGGAGTTGGCTAGGACGATTCCTGTGAGGCCGCCGACCGTGAAAAGGAAAATAAAGCCAAGGGCCCATAGAAGTGGGGTTTCTCATTTGAGGGCACCTCCGTGAAGGGTCGCTAATCAGCTGAAGACTTTTACACCCGTTGGGATGGCAATAATCATTGTGGCGGATGTGAAGTAGGCCCGCGTGTCTACGTCCATTCCCACTGTAAACATATGGTGGGCTCAGACAATAAATCCGAGGAGGCCAATGGCCATTATAGCTCAGACCATGCCCATATAACCAAAAGGTTCTTTCTTACCGGCATAATAGGCGACGATGTGTGAGACTATTCCAAATCCTGGGAGAATTAAAATGTATACCTCAGGGTGACCAAAGAATCAGAATAAGTGTTGGTAAAGAATTGGGTCTCCTCCTCCTGCTGGGTCAAAAAAGGTTGTATTAAGGTTGCGGTCTGTTAGAAGTATCGTAATGCCGGCAGCTAGGACAGGGAGTGAGAGCAGAAGTAGTACAGCTGTAATTAAAACGGCTCATACAAATAGGGGTGTCTGATATTGGGAGATGGCTGGGGGTTTCATGTTAATAATTGTTGTGATGAAGTTAATAGCCCCTAAAATTGATGATACACCTGCGAGATGAAGGGAAAAAATGGCCAAGTCGACAGAGGCCCCTGCGTGTGCAAGATTTCCGGCGAGTGGGGGATAGACTGTTCAGCCCGTTCCGGCACCTGCTTCTACCCCTGAGGAGGTTAGGAGCAGCAGGAAAGAAGGGGGGAGGAGTCAGAAGCTCATATTATTTATTCGGGGGAATGCTATGTCAGGGGCCCCAATCATTAGGGGTACAAGTCAGTTTCCAAAGCCTCCAATCATAATGGGCATTACTATAAAGAAAATTATGACGAAGGCATGTGCCGTAACGATTACGTTATAAATTTGGTCGTCTCCGAGGAGTGCGCCAGGTTGGCTAAGTTCGGCTCGAATTAGTAGGCTTAAAGCTGTGCCGATTATTCCGGCTCATGCACCAAAAATCAGGTAGAGGGTGCCAATGTCTTTGTGGTTGGTGGAGAAAAATCAACGTGTGATTGCCATAGGTAAGATGGCTGAGTCTTTAAGCGGTGGATTGTAGCCCCATAGACAGAGGTTGAAGTCCTCTTCTTACCAAGCTCCGAGGTGTTTTACATATCAGATTGCAAATCTGAAGAAGCAGGCTAGCGTCTGCCGGGGCTTTCCCCCGCCTTTAGTCACTGACCAGGCGGGGGAAAGGTAGACGGATGCTCGCTGGTTTGAGCGCTTAGCTGTTAACTAAGAATTTGTAGGATCGAGGCCTGCCTGTCTAGATAAGGCTTTAGCTTAATTAAAGTGTCTGTTTTGCATACAGGTGATGTGGGTTAGTATCCTGCAAGTCTTAACAGGGACTGGGAGATTTTCACTCCCGCTGAGGGCTTTGAAGGCTCTTGGTCTTGTGCTATCCTAAGTCTCTTAAGGGGTTAATAGTGCCATAATGGTTGGGGTGAGTGGTAGGAGTGTGAGGGTGGCTATGGTTGATAGGGCCAGTGGGAATGTAATTTGGGATGATTGAAGGCGTCATGGTGCTGTGCCTGTAAGGTTGTTAGGGAACATTGTCAGGGCCATGGCGTATGATAGACGGAGATAAAAGTATAGGCTAAGGAGGGCAGTTAGGGCTGCTAGTGTAGCAGTTAAGGCCAGGTCTTGCTTGGTTAGTTCTTGAAGGATTAGTCATTTTGGTATAAAGCCGGAGAGTGGTGGAAGGCCTCCTAGGGAGAGGAGAATTAAGGGTGTGAGGGCGGTAAGTGCTGGGGCTTTGGTTCAGGAAGTGGCTAGCGCATTAATGTTGGTTGCGTTACTTAGTTTGAATACAAGAAATGTTGAGAAGGTTATGGTAAGGTACATAACTAGTGTGAGGAAGGTAAGGGTGGGGGAAAATTGCAGGATAAGAATTATTCAGCCAAGGTGGGCAATTGACGAGTAAGCTAGGATTTTTCGTAGCTGGGTTTGGTTGAGTCCCCCTCAGCCCCCCACTAGTGTGGAGGCTAAGCCAAGAATAATGAGAAGGGTGGAGTTGGCGGGGTAAATTTGTAGGAGGAGGGCAAAGGGGGCAAGTTTTTGTCAGGTGGATAGGATAAGTCCTGTACCAAGGTCTAGGCCTTGGAGAACCTCTGGAAGTCAGATGTGAAGGGGGGCCAGTCCAATTTTTAGAGCAAGGGCCAGGGTGAACAAAGTAATGGGGAGGGGGTGTGTTATGTGTTGGATATCCCATTGTCCGTTTAGTCAGGCATTTATTGTAGTTGCGAAAAGTAGGGTGGAAGCTGCAGTTGCTTGTGTAAGAAAATATTTTAGGGTTGCCTCGACCGCCCGAGGGTTGTGGTATTGGGCTATTAGTGGTATAATGGCGAGGGTATTGATTTCAAGACCCATTCAGGCGAGAAATCAGTGGGAGCTTGCAAATGTGATTGTAGTACCTAGACCTAGGCCGAATAATAAAGTGGCTAAGATGTACGGGTTCATTAGTAAAGGAAGGGGTTTAACCAACATTTTTGGGGTATGGGCCCAAAAGCTTAATTAGCTGACTTTACTAGAAAGTGGTGTAGTGGAAGCACTGAGAGTTTTGATCTCTCCAGGTAGGGTTCGAGTCCCTTTTTTCTAAGGAGTTGGGGGGAGTTTAACCCCCATGATTCACTCTATCAAAGTGGCCCTTTACTTCAGGCACAACTCCGAGGCTACAGCTGAGGGGGTAAACCTGCAAGTGCGATGGGAAGCGCCAGGTGTCAAATGACAAGGGCAAGTGTTAGTGGGAGGAAGTTTTTTCAGATTAAGTGTATGAGTTGGTCATATCGGAATCGGGGGTAGGAGGCTCGAACTCATAGGAAGAGGACGGAGAGGAGGGCTGCTTTGGTCATTAGATTTATGGCTGTTAGCTCGGGGAGGGCTGGAGCATGGGCGGCGCCTAAAAAAAGGGTGGCGGAAAGGGTATTTATTAGTAAAATATTGGCATATTCTGCCAGGAAAAATAGGGCGAAGGGGCCCCCTGCGTACTCTACGTTGAAGCCTGAAACTAATTCAGACTCACCCTCGGTGAGGTCAAATGGGGCTCGGTTGGTTTCTGCTAGTGTAGAAATGTATCATATTGCGGCCAGGGGTCAGGCAGGGAAGATTAGTCAGATGCTCTCTTGGGCCACGTTAAAGGTCTGAAGGGTAAAACCCCCTGTAAAGATGATAGCGCTTAGGAGGATTAATCCTAGGCTGACTTCATATGAAATGGTCTGGGCGACGGCCCGAAGGGCCCCGATGAGGGCATATTTTGAGTTGGATGCCCAGCCTGATCCGAGAATTGAGTAAACAGCGAGGCTGGAGAGGGCCAGGATAAATAAGATGCCGAGGTTGAGGTCAATAACGGGGTAGGGTATAGGTATTGGTGCTCAAAGCGTGAGCGCTAGTGTGAGGGCTAGCATGGGGGTAAGAATAAATAAAACTGGGGAGGAGGTGGAGGGGCGGACAGGTTCTTTAATAAAAAGTTTAATGCCGTCGGCAATGGGTTGGAGGAGGCCGTAGGGTCCTACAATGTTGGGACCTTTTCGTAGTTGTATATAGCCAAGTACTTTTCGTTCAAGAAGGGTGAGGAAAGCAACGGCCAGAAGTACAGGGACGATGAAGGCTAGGGGGTTGATGATGTGTGTTATAAGAGTGTGAATCATAGTTAAGGAGAGGACTTGAACCTCTGTGGAAAGGGCTTAGATCTTTTGCAGTTACCGGGCTCTGCCACCTTAACATGCCGTTTTCTTAGGCGGCGGGGTATGTCCTCTTGTCTATTTTAGTTGATTTCATTAGGTGAGGATGGGGCGTACTTGTAGCATGGGCCCCTTCTTTTCGGTCCTTTCGTACTAGAAAAGATCATAGCATAGATAGAAACTGACCTGGATTACTCCGGTCTGAACTCAGATCACGTAGGACTTTAATCGTTGAACAAACGAACCCTTAATAGCGGCTGCACCATTAGGATGTCCTGATCCAACATCGAGGTCGTAAACCCTCTTGTCGATATGGGCTCTAAAAGAGGATTGCGCTGTTATCCCTAGGGTAACTGGGTTCGTTGATCGGCGTTGCCGGATCTTGTTGGTCAGAAATTCTGTTTGTTAGAGCGGGTGCTCTTAGTTGTAGGAGTAGAGGTGCTCCCAGTCCACGCGGGGGTTTTGTATTTCCCCGTGGTCGCCCCAACCAAAGACATTAGGACAGGGTCCACTTAGTTCAGTCCTTCATTAGGGAGTTTTGACGTGGGCTGTCTTGGTGTCTAAAGCTCCATAGGGTCTTCTCGTCTTATGAAGTAATTCCCGCTTCTGCACGGGAAGATCAATTTCATTGACTTGAAAAAGGAGACAGCTAAGCCCTCGTCTTGCCATTCATACGGGTCTTCATTTAAAAGACAAGTGATTACGCTACCTTTGCACGGTCAAAATACCGCGGCCGTTGAACACATGGTCACAGGGCAGGCAGGACCTCTTATTCGTTAATTTTGCAAGAGGCGATGTTTTTGGTAAACAGGCGAGGCTTCATGTGTTTGCCGAGTTCCTTCTTTTTCTTTTAGTCTTTCCTTAGGGGCACACCAGTGTGGGTTTAACGATTAGTCTGTTGAATGTTTTTCTTGTTGGCGGGTCTGTTGTTCAGGGCCCTCTTTGTTTGGGGTCGTTAAAGTTCGGTGGGAGGTCCGTTCCGAGTTACACTTGTGCAAGGAGAGAGATTAGTGCTCTCTTATTACTCATATTAGCATGGTCACTTCCATGTTTGCATGGGATGGCCTGGTAGGCTTAGGGGGTTGAGATAAAATTGTCAGGATCGGGGGTGGTGAATATGTTTGAGCTTTAACGCATTCTATAAGGATGGCTGCTTTTAGGCCCACCAAAACATTATACCTTAATGTTTATATATGATCTTTACCCTTCTGGAAAAGTTGTATCTTGTGTCAAAGGAGCTGTACCCCCTTTGACTAACTCTTTCGGCTTCTTTTGGCTGTCAAGGGGGAGGAGAACAGTGGTGAGGGAAGAATCCGAGAGGCTGAACTTCTATTCATTTCTCAGGCAACCAGCTATAACTAGGTTCGGTAGGTCTGTCACCTCTACTCGAAGCTCTTCCCACTCTTTTGCCACAGAGACGGGTTGGCCCTTATTGTTAGGCTGTCTTGGAGTAGCTCACGTAGTTTCGGGGAATCAAACTAAAGTGCTCTTTGCTTGAGATTTTCTAGCTAAATCATGATGCAAAAGGTACGAGTTTTAAGCTCTGCTTTTTTAGGCTTTACTGGGTTGTTTCATTTCTCTTTCAGCGTTCCCTTGCGGTACTTTCTCTATAGCGCGGTAGTTCCTTTTCTGTCGCCCGTACTTGGGGGGAAAAATGGTTTGTTTAAAGTGTTTTGAGTGTATTAGGGGGTATTGATAGGGTTTTGTTGTTTTTGGGGGAGGCGGCTAGCTAATGGGCGTCGGGGCAATCCGATTTGCACGAATGACTGCTCAGTGTAAGAGAGCTGCTTTTCTGTCTTAGCTATGCCCTGAATTGTTTTATCCAAGTGCACCTTCCGGTACACTTACCATGTTACGACTTGCCTCCCCTTCGTTATGGTGGGGTTTTATTTAATTGATAATTAATTGTTCGGGGAGAGTGACGGGCGGTGTGTGCGCGCTTCAGGGCCAATTTCAGCGGGACACTCTATTTCCTGCTTACTGCTAAATCCTCCTTCAGATGTACATTTCAGTTCATCATTCGTATTCTCTGTATTAGAGAATGTAGCCCATTTCTTCCCCTTCCATACGCTACACCTCGACCTGGCGTTTAGGGTTATACCAATTTTGCTTACTATAAGTCCTTCACAGGGTAAGCTGACGACGGCGGTATATAGGCGGTGGAAACAAAGAAGGGTGAGGTTGAACGGGGGTTATCGGTTCTAGAACAGGCTCCTCTAGGTGGGTCTAAAGCACCGCCAAGTCCTTTGGGTTTTAAGCTGATGCTCGTAGTTCCCAGGCGGACAACAGGTGTATATTGTTGTCAATGTTTAGGGCTAAGCATAGTGGGGTATCTAATCCCAGTTTGTGCCATAGCTTTCGTGGATTCAAGGATATAAAGCCACTTTCGTGGGTGGGCTTCTCACCTTCATGTGCGTATAACAGCCCTGAAGGCGTTCGGCTTTAGTAGTTGGTTTTCCTTCTAACCACTCTTTACGCCGTTGACTATCAACTTGGGCCTCTCGTATAACCGCGGTGGCTGGCACGAGTTTAACCGGCCCTCTTAGCTTTAACTAAGTCAAGTTTTCACTTATGGCTTAATGTTTATCACTGCTGAGTTCCCTTGAGGGTGTGGCAAAGCAAGGTGTCGTGGGCTATGGTAGGTTGTGCCTGATACCAGCTCCTTGTTCCCGGATGGGGAGCTATTAGGGCATTCTCACAGGGGCGCGGATACTTGCATGTGTAAGTATAGCTAAAGTTGATAGTAAAGTCAGGACCAAGCTTTTGTGCCTTCGGAGCTTTCTAGGGCTCATCTTAACATCTTCAGTGTTATGCTTTAATTAAGCTACGCTAGC